ATGTTGGACGCAATATTCATACTGGAAATTATGATCAAAAATTCCTTTATCAACCACCGTCTCCTTCTACTTCAGAGATACCTACTGAAACTTTTTTCAAATACAAAAGTTCGGTATCTTCCCATGAATTAGTCAATTAAGGTCGGATTTCTTTGTACAAACTAACAAGTAGTAGAACAATCGTACTAACTTTTATCGTAAATTGGCAATACTTACTACTTATACAAATAAAAATGCGGGAGGGAGAAAAAAGATGCAAGGTCCTTTGTCTGCTTGGCTAGTCAAGCATGGGCTAATTCATAGATCTTTGGGCTTTGATTACCAAGGAATAGAGACTTTACAAATAAAGCCCGGGGATTGGCATTCCATTGCTGTCATTTTATATGTAGATGGTTACAATTATCTACGCTCCCAATGTGCCTATGATGTAGCACCGGGCGGGCTCTTAGCTAGTGTGTATCATCTTACGAGAATAGAGTATGGTGTCGATCACCCAGAAGAGGTATGCATAAAAGTATTTGCCTCGAGGAGGAATCCTAGGATTCCATCCGCCTTCTGGGTTTGGAAAGGCGTGGATTTTCAAGAACGCGAATCTTATGATATGCTGGGAATCTTTTATGATACTCATCCACGCTTGAAACGTATCTTAATGCCGGAAAGTTGGATAGGCTGGCCCTTACGTAAGGATTATATTTCCCCCCATTTTTATGAAATCCAAGACGCTCATTGAATACTAAGATAAATTTTCCACTTATAAAATTTATAATATTCAAAGGTTGTACGTTCTGTTCTAAATTAACCAGAATAATGGAAGTCTCATTTCTATTTTGAAGTTCTTTTGGGAATTCTCGATAGGCTGGCAAAAAAAAGACAATAAAAAAGAGAATTAGGAATTCATTGATTCTCACATCCCAGTTATTTGGTTTGTAAGATACTTATTTCATACGAGCCGAAACAAAAACAATAGGATGAACCAAGAGAGTTCTGCATCATAAAGTTTTACTTCGTTTTGTATGACGCACATTACTTAGAAGGTTTTAGAAAGCTATGTGGATAGGAATGAATAAATCAAATATGAAACAAAATACAAAAAAATGAAAGGGTATAGAATTCTATTTATTTGGATCTGAACTGAATCTTGTCTATTAACTATTTAATTCGACCCATCTATAAAATAGAAAATAGATGGGGTATATCTCGTCAAGATGAATCAAAATATGGATTCTTATTTAAACTATGCTATAAATGAATATGGATGCCGATTCATATCAATTAATTTATGGAAAACAAACTCGACCAATTTAATCATGTGCCAGGAACCAGATTTGAACTGGTGACACGAGGATTTTCAGTCCTCTGCTCTACCAGCTGAGCTATCCCGACCAGTCCCAATGTAGCATCCTTATTTTATTAGAGGATGGGGTCTTTGTCAATTAACAGTACGCAAGAAGGTTACAAAGTTTTATCTAGGTCCTAGAAGCTCTTGGGTCTTAAAAAACTTTGTAAATTTAAGTATGAGGAATGGTACCGATTTCGTTCAAATGGGGTTTTTTCTCAAAGATGTTCATTTTTATATACTATTCTAAAGAGAAAGGTATTTCTGCCCAGATCTATTTAGAAATGAATCAAATACAAATAGAATCATAGAATAGGGCGGGTCCATCAGGAATTTTCAACCTCTAACAAAACAAAAAGGTGGATAAGCAAAAGGGTCGGGGAAGTAAAATAGGCTTTTTGGGGATAGAGGGACTTGAACCCTCACGATTTTTAAAGTCGACGGATTTTCCTCTCACTATAAATTTCATTGTTGTCGGCATTGACATGCAGAACGGGACTCTCTCTTTATTCTCGTACGATTAATCATTTCGTGAAAAGATCTACAGGCTGTGGGTGAATCATTTGATACAGTCTGTATATACCTTTCTTTTTCATCCTTTCGGAATTTTTGGTGAAAAGGTTTCTTTACCAACGCAATCAACTCCATTTGTTAGAACAGCTTCCGTTGAGTCTCTGCACCTATCCTTTTTTTTCTGAGCCGTTCTTTTCTTTTTGCTTTTTTGAAAAATAGGATTTGGCTCAGGATTGCCCTTTTTATTAATTCCAGGGTTTCTCTGAATTTGAAAATTAGCACTTAGTAGGTTTCCATACCAAGGCTCAATCCAATTAAGTCCGTAGCGTCTACCAATTTCGCCATATCCCCCTCCTTTTGTTTTTAGATTAGTAGTTTATTGTGAGGTCGCTCCGCCTTTTCTTTTATTTCTACTGGAACCCTTGAGTTAATTAGATCCTGAATTGATTAGATACGGATTCCTATCTCGAAAAAGTGTTTTCTCCTCTTTGATTTCTTACCAATCCTCGCTAGGAAACCCTTATTTGGTTTGGTCCAACTAAAACTAAATAGGATTTTATCATTTCTGTATACACAATTCAATATAGATTGATATAGATAAGATATATATATATTTATCTGCCACTCTTCCCGGAACCTTTTGCATACTTG